ATAGTTATATGATTCAGAGTATCATTTCCTATTTGATCCCTTTGAATTCCATATTCGAAGTTGCGATCGGATCTATTCATTAAAAGGAATCGATTCAATACATTTCTTATGTACCCATAGGTGCTATATTGGATTTGAATCAGATTTCGGATCAATCCATATTGATTGACTGCCTCCATTATGTTGTTGCTAGCAAATACCGCCGTTTTTCGTTTTGGATCTTCCAAATCATTCCCGCAGTAGGTCCGGACCGATTTTTTTCTGATCCTTCGATAAAAAGATTCATTCTCTTCATAAAAAAGAGGAGGTAGAATCAATAAAGATTTCTTTTTCGATTCATCTCTGGATTTAAATACCTTATTCAAGAATTTTTTTGGATCTAACCCGTAGGAATCGATAGAAAAGGCAAATCCCCTATGATACACCAGATCCGGCCCGGTTATTGATAGAGTGAATAGATCTGCCATTTCTTGAAATCTCTCTTCAAAATCGTGGTGTAACGTGTATCCCCCCTTGTTCCGGTCATGGAATAGATGAAATAAATCAAAAAATGGATTTTTGTTCCAGAATGAAATCTTATTGGAACTGTCCATATCCGGTTCATCCTTCGGAACCATATCAGATCCCGGATCTGATGAAATAGGATGAATTGAGACGGTATTTTGTAAATACGTAATTATCTTGAATATATCAACCATTTCTTTATTTTCCGATCGCCTGGAAGGAACAAAAGAAACATCTTGTTTTTTCTTCAAAAATTTCTGATCTCTAGTGGACCTCTCAGTAGGATTCGAACCCAGATGAAGTTCTGACCATCTGTCAGAGAAAAAAGAACGAATTGATCTTGTAGGATTCACAAGAAATTCTTCGATTTCTTCCGGAAGCAGATGATTATTCATCTGCTTCTCACGTTCCGTGAATAGCCGGGACATTGAGGAAGATCCAAAAAGGCATTTCGGGAATCGATCTGATTCTATCTCTGTTCCTTCCGTTTGAAGAAAAGAAGGATCCCAAAGAATCGATCTTTCTTTGACTTTTAGTTGCTTAATCTCTCTTTGATCGATCAATGTGTGATATTCGGAATCCTCATTTCTAATGGAATCAAAATGATCTCTGGATTGATCAGAAGATCCTTTCAATTGGCTAGAATCCGTTACTTGAACGAAAATGGATCTTGATCTTGTGGAATCATATTGAATATTTGACAATACATTCCGTACCTTGCTAAAAAACCGATCCTTGTTTACCAACCGCACATTGTCTAACCAAATCAAATTATCTCTCGATACGTTCCTAAAAAAATCCGATTCGTGCTGATTCTTCCCCCAACTAACGAAGAGATCTTGGTGGAATTGCCACATATGAAATTGAGCACAATTTTGCAAAGAAATACTCCACTTGCACTTGTTTCTCGAGAAGAGATGGGAAACATGCTCAATATCATTTGATTGAATAGTTGCCTCAGCTCCTTGTTGTTTGAAGAAACCCCCCCCTTCAATTGGTCTTTTTTCACGAAAAGCAGACATGAGATAACAAATCAAGTCTTTCCCTAAGACTTCAAATAGCTGTCCCAAATTCAAGTTGATTATGTTTCGCTTCTTCCTCGGAGAAAGACGATCAAATAATTCCCAATCATGGTCCTTGCGGATCGGATCATCCGTATAGGATAAAAAAAGAAACTCCAGATATTTGCTATCTTTCTCTTTGAATGAGATCTCAATTCCAGCTACGGTTTCATTAGATACCTTACAACTAGAATCCCTCTTTTTTCCGATCCGGTTCCTCCACCACCGCGAACCCCGGTTAGATTCAGGCATGATACACTTTTTATTTATTGGGAGAACCCAAGTACTCTCTTGCGGATCCATGAAACAACTCTCAGAAATCTTTTTCCCTTTTGGAAGATACAGGAGCGAAACAATCAACCTATTGATATTGGAAGACCAAAAAGATTCTTCCAATGTCTCATTTCTGGGTCCAATGGAATTCATAGGTATAGGAAGAAGCCCCATCAAATAGATATTTTTTCTTTCGACCATCTTTCGATTGTTAATACGAGATATAAGGACCGCTACTACAAGCAGTACTACACCCTTGATCGTGAAATATCGATTGCTTCTTGAACCCTGTGAATCACGTGAAAGTAGGATACTCCAAATTCGGGGGTCAAAGAGTTTCATAAAACGTTCTTGGTGAAAAAAAATGTGAGTGAAAGATCCCACTGAATTGAATTTGATCCATGAATCTAAGAAATAGTGAGAATTCTTGATCTCTCTCAATATCTCTCTCAATTCGAAGATCCAGGATTTGAATTGATGTCGTTTCATTGCCTCCTCCTAAAGATTTAATTTAAATTGGAATTTGGTTATGGTTATATATATATATTATATTTATATACGATGATTCCTGTTAAGTTATATACGATGATTCCTGTTAAGTTATATACGATGATTCCTGTTAAGTTATATACGATGATTCCTGTTAAGTTATATACGATGAT